AATATCCTGAACAGTTCCTGTAGGTTGAGCACCCCTTTCAAGGAAATATAGAATAGCAGGAACATTTAAATAAGTTTGATTCTTTATCGGATCATAAAAACCCACTTTCTGAAGATCTTTTCCTTCTCTTCGAGATCGAACATCAATTGCAACGATTCGATAGACAGCTCATTGAGATAGATGTAGATGAACAATACCCCTCCTGGAAACGTATAGGAAGTTTTCTCCTCGTACGGCTCGAGAAAAAAAAATTGGATTCGAAGTTTTATCTATATATAGAATTCTAATAAATGACAAAAGGATCCAAAAAATCATTAAATCAATTAGACTATGTCGATTTAAGTCTTTTTTTCTTCTTCGTTCCTAAAAATGAAAAAGAAATCATTCGTACTCATAACTCAAGTTAGATAACTCTTAAATAGCTCAAAGGAAAATTGTTAGGCAATTTCATTTATTGAGTGGTCTTTACCCCCCTATTTGTCTCCTTTAAAATATATATATATTTGGTGGCCCAGTTATTGAGACAATTAAAATGGAGTTTCCTTGTTCTGGGATCCTTTATCAATCATTGGGTTTAGACATTACTTCGGTGCTTCTTAATCCTTTCAAAATGGCAGCAACATACCCCTTTTTGGGATTTCCTTCTATCAAAGAATCTTACGGACGGTTGATTCCCGCGTGATACACTTTGGATCGAAAAAGTTTAATTAATTCCAACAAAATTTCCTTTTGAATGGGAAACTTGCTCGAATGGGATCCTTTCCATTTTTATATTGAAGATATATTTACGAAGTTGTTCCAATTTATTGATTTGCATTAACCCTAGATTATTGCTCCGAGAAATGAATTAATACTTTCTACTCGAGCTCCATCATGGATTAGTTCCATTACCAAATGATGTCGAGCGAAGAGCACCTTCATTCCTATAGAAATAGTAAATGGTGGATATAAAAAGAATCCACAATGGATCCTGTCCTTCAAGTCGCACGTTGCTTTCTACCACATCGTTTCAAACGAAGTTTTAGCATAACATTCCTCTAATTTGGAACCGGTATGGAATTGATTCAATTATGGAATCATGAATAGTCATTGGTTCAATTAGTGCATAGACGCCGTAATCTATACTCTTTTCTTCTCTATAGATATAGATGGGTAAAGATTTTATTGAAGAAGTTTTAGCAAGACCTGTTAATTTATTAAATTAATTAATATATATTAATTAAAGAAAAAAAAAAATAAAGAAATAGAAATGAAAGAAATAAAAATAAAGAATCGGTTCTTTTTGAATCCGTATCTTCAAGTATCAAAGATTCCACTTAACTTCTAAGTAATCATTAAAAATATTCATAATTTTAAAAACATTCATAATTAAAAAAAGGGTTCCTATCATTATTTGAAGAAAATTGACAGTAAGGACCACATTTTATCATCATAGAAAAGATAAGTCTTTCTTTTTAATATTAATTGAATTAATAAACTAGATCAAACAAAAAATAGGGAAGGGGGTTTTCGTATCGATCAAATCGACTGAACAATTGTCTTGTCACCATTCTAAGTATACTCTATATTAAAAATTTCAATTTGAAATTTTCAAATTGAAGGGATTCCAAACCTTTTTCAGAAAAATAGAAAGACTTTTGTTTTTTCTTATTGAAATAGAACAATAAATATATACGATAAACTTTTTATATGTATTTTGTTTAACCAGGGATTCGGTAACATTTTATCTTCCCACAACCATAAATAGAAAGTGAATAAAAAAGAATAAAAGATATAAAGAACCCCCGTTTCAAGTGTTACATAGATTTACATTTTTTCATTAGGGCAAAAGACGAAATAGCTAAAAAGGAGATTCAAAGAAAATACATCGGTTAGATATACAATTACATATATAATCCTGGATTTTTGTTAAATTTTTGGTAATGTGATTCGTGCAGACGCAAATATTTTAATACCTTCGATTAATGATTAACTCTTATCTGCTCCCCCGAATACTGGGACATAACAGAAATGAAAAGGGGAATTCTGATCTAGGATACGAACTGCCTAGGTACAAAACCAAAGAAGTCCAGATTAAGTTGCTCCTGTTTTTTATTTTAGTCTAACCCATTAAGAGCCTTAATCCTATTGGGTTTGAGTGAATTTTATTAGTACCAAAATAGTTAGAATTCCGAAATCTATAGAAAAATTCATAAATAATTAGACTGCGCCATTTATGAGATAAAGAATAATAGATAGGATCATTGAAAATTCAAATTTTGATAAAATAGATATGGGACGGAAAGTTTTTCTAAATAAGCAACTTCCCTAAATTAGGAAGGGTTTGAACATCTGATGAAAAGACCACCCGACTTTTTTTTTTGAATTTGAATTCAAACTCTTGGAATTCATGTTCACGTCTTACCTGGATCCTAAATAGATTAAATTAAACCTGTGTGTCATTTGAACTCGATTGAGTTCAGTTTGTGAAAAAAGTATGATTCATAAAAGATAAAAATCA